TACTGCAAATAAAGCCATTGCGACCCCCATCAAAGGGGTGGTTCCCCACCCAGGAGCTACTTTCCCATATTCCGAATTCAATGGTTTCAACAAATTCCCTATATTAGTTTGTTTTGGACGACCAGATATAGAACTACCCTCAACGGTTTGTGTAGCCATAAATCCTATTGCATTGGTTGAGATCGGTTGACTTTGTATACCATTCTGTTGTAAATAAACGATCTTATCATAGATCCATTGTGGTCTTGAATTTTTATAATAATGGAAACAGCAACACTAGTCGCCATCTTTATATCTGGTTTACTTGTAAGTTTTACGGGGTACGCCTTATATACCGCTTTTGGGCAACCCTCTCAACAACTAAGAGATCCATTCGAGGAACACGGGGACTAGTTGAAGTAAAGTAATGCAAAATTATTTCGCCTTTTTTTTTACTTTTTAGTCGGAACCTTAGGAGGCTCTCGAAAAAATATAGCGAAAAAAATTATTCCTAGAGTTGAGACTAAGAGGAATGTATAAACCAATGCTTCCATAAATTCGATCGTGGTTTACAATTATAGCTTCCACACCTGTTCGTTTGGGATCATCTCCCAGATTAAAAAAGGCCAAGAGTAAAAGAAAAGGTGGTGATTCAAATCAATATTTCTCTGGTACTCTATGTCAAAGTCAAAGTTAAATCAAAAAAATTCAATATCAATAGAGGCGAAAGATACAAGAACAGTTCAGACTACCTGTCTCCTTGTAGTTGGATCTCCAAGTTTTTGGAATGCTCCAAATTCCACTTGAGAATCCAAATCTGGGTCAATACCAGCAAAAACATCTCTGAACAAGGTTCTAGCCCCATGCCAAATGTGTCCGAAAAAGAAGAGCAAAGCAAACGAAGCATGTCCAAAAGTGAACCAACCCCTAGGGCTACTACGAAAAACACCGTCAGATTTCAAAGTAGCACGATCTAATTCAAAAATTTCGCCCAATTGAGCACGTCGAGCATATTTTTTCACAGTAGCAGGATCACTATAACTGACTCCATCGAGTTCGCCACCATAGAACTCAACAGTTACTCCTACTTGTTCGACACTATACTTTGATTCTGCCCTTCTAAAAGGAACATCGGCTCTTACAATCCCGTCTCCGTCTACCAAAACTACTGGAAATGTTTCAAAAAAAGTAGGCATACGACGTACAAAAAGCTCATGCCCTTCTTTATCTCTAAAGACGGGATGTCCTAACCATCCAACAGCTATTCCATCCCCGTTGTCCATCGAGCCCGCTCTAAATAATCCCCCCTTTGCTGGATTATTGCCAATGTAATCATAAAAAGCTAATTTTTCGGGAATTTTAGACCAAGCTTCTGCTAAACTCTGATTTTCTGCTAGTTCGGCACCAACCCTTCGATATATTTCTTGCTGGAAGTATCCTTGATCCCATTGATAACGAGTGGGGCCAAATAATTCGATGGGGGTAGTTGCGGAGCCATACCACATAGTTCCAGCAACAACAAAAGCTGCAAAAAAGACAGCAGCAATACTGCTGGAAAGGACAGTTTCAATATTACCCATTCGTAATCCTTTGTATAGCCGTTGGGGCGGACGGACACTAAGATGGAATAGGCCCGCTAATATGCCCAATGTACCTGCTGCAATATGATGAGAGGCTATTCCTCCCGGAACAAAAGGATCAAAACCTTCTACGCCCCACGCAGGATTTACAGATTGTACTTTTCCAGTTAGTCCATAAGGATCAGACACCCATATTCCAGGACCATATAAGCCTGTTACATGAAATGCACCAAACCCAAAGCAAGCTAATCCTGATAGAAATAAATGAATTCCAAAAATCTTGGGCAAATCCAAAGAAGGTTTTCCTGTACGTTCATCACAGAATATTTCTAGATCCCAATATACCCAATGCCAGATAGCTGCCAAGAAGCACAAACCCGAAAACAAAATATGTGCCCCAGCCACACCTTCGTAGCTCCAAATACCCGGATTCGTTATAGTCCCTCCTGTGATACTCCAACCGCCCCACGAGTTGGTTATTCCTAAACGAGTCATGAAGGGTATAACGAACATACCTTGTCTCCACATTGGATCAAGGACGGGGTCAGAGGGATCAAAAACTGCTAATTCGTATAGAGCCATTGAACCGGCCCAACCAGAAACGAGAGCTGTATGCATTATATGTACAGCAAGCAACCGACCGGGATCATTCAATACGACGGTATGAACACGATACCAAGGCAAACCCATGGAAATACCCCTTTATCAAAGAAAAATAGACACTATGTAACTTTATCGCATTGGAAAAGACTATACTATGGACCTCTCCCTTTCAGTGGATTATTTCGGAGCAAGGGTTAATATTTATTTCATTCCATTTCGTTGGTAATAATGGAACAATTCTGTTCGTAGGATGCAGTTTGGGTTGACGTATAGTGCGACTTGTCAGACATATTGGGTCATATGGAATTTCCCCGTTCTCTCCACCGATCGAGATACCCTCTGTTTCGCCCAAAAAAGATTGCTTGAACCATCAATAATTTGGAGCGTGAAGTGCAATTAGATTCATTTTGAAGGGGTCGAGATCAATATTAATATTATCCATTATAAAAATTTATGGTTGGCTTGGTTCTTGGTTGGATCCATCCAAAAAAATGAAGTATCCAGGCTCCGTTCAGAAAAAACCCAATTGGTAATATATGTATGATTACCACTTGTATCATAAGTGATTACTTTATCGCATATGGGCGATCTCAAACTGCCAATCAATGCAATAATATGATGATGACTACATCGAATATTTGTCATAAGATAAGAAAGGCATGAAATTAATTGAAAAAAAAAGTCGTACCAAAAAAGTGGTATTGGGATCATTTGTTCTATACGTGCAAATTTGAATCGGTCGGATCTTTACCCGGAGTAGAGCATAAACCTAAAATAATTGCGTAGGCCCATTCAGGAAAAAAGAATCCTTTATTAAAAAAATAGAAGAAAAAGCGACTTCATTAGGAGGTAGAAAAGTCCTACTATAAAAAAAAGAAGGCAGGCTCAAATCAACACATTGATTCCTTTTTTCTTTTCGCAATTTTTTTTTTTTTGAACCGTATGCATCCAAAGGTGCGTGTACGGTTCCTAAGGGATAAAATTTTGTCCTAATCAACCGACTTTATCGAGAAAGATTACTTTTTTTAGGCCAAGAGGTTGATAGCGAGATCTCAAACCAACTTATCGGTCTCATGGTATATCTCAGTATAGAGGATGAGACCAGGGATCTTTATTTGTTTATAAACTCCCCCGGCGGGTGGGTAATACCCGGAGTAGCTATTTATGATACTATGCAATTTGTGCCGCCAGATGTACATACAATATGCATGGGATTAGCCGCTTCAATGGGATCTTTCATCCTGGTCGGAGGAGAAATTACCAAACGTATAGCATTCCCTCACGCTTGGCGCCAATGAGTTTTTATTTGAGAGAAAAAAAGACTATGCCTTCGCGATATGTAATATCAATAAGAATATAAAGTAATAATAGCATGGCACTTCGAGTTCGATATGAACAAACCATTATTGTTTTTTCATAACATGAGATTATGTATCGGGCGAGTAACATGAGATAAAAGGTATTCCCAATTTGATCTTATCTATCCAGGGTTTATTTCAGCGTCACAAACTTTTTTGTTTTCACACCAGAGGTATTTTTCCAATATTTATGTTATGAAAGAGTACTAGAATGAAAAAAAAAACAAGATCATTAACTTTTTTGTTTTTTACTTATTTGATCGAATCAAAAAGAAACTTTGGGATTGCTGAATCACATACGAAATAAACGAGAAATTAAATATAGAAAGCAACGGAACCATCATAGTATTTAAAAACTCTCCCGAAAAGAAGGGTGGTAAATGGATCACTAAACGATTTGGATCTGATGGATCGAATCCTATTTCTCTTTTTGATCGACGGAAAGGAAAAGTAAATTCCATTGTGCAGCCGTATGCAATACAATACACAAAAAATGCCTGTACGGTTGTTCAATTATAATATATATTCTAATTTTATTCTTGTTATTCTTTATCTCTTTCCTTCGTCCGATCGTACGAGATCAAGGAACCCTTCATTATGTTATATCATCAGGGTAATGATCCACCAACCTGCTAGTTCTTTTTATGAGGCACAAACAGGAGAATTTGTCCTAGAAGCGGAAGAACTTCTGAAACTCCGCGAAACCCTCACAAGGGTTTATGTACAAAGAACGAGCAACCCTTTATGGGTTGTATCCGAAGACATGGAAAGGGATGTTTTTATGTCAGCAACAGAAGCCCAAGCTTATGGAATTGTTGATCTTGTAGCGGTCGAAAACGCCGGGGATTTCACGTAAATCCGCTATTCCTTTTTGAACCATAATTCGGATGACCCTAAATTGAAGATTTTACCTGCTACCGGGGTAAAATTAAAATAAGGTAAAAATCAAATAGAAATAATTCATAATCATCTGGTTAGGATTGATCTAAACCAGCCCATTTTATATACGATTTAGTATGCCAACTATTAAACAACTTATTAGAAACACAAGACAGCCAATAAAAAATGTAACAAAATCCCCCGCTCTTCGGGGATGTCCTCAGCGTCGAGGAACATGTACTAGGGTGTATGTGCGACTCGTTCAGATCATGAGCTGGAACAAAATAAAGAAAAATTTTTTCTAGTATCAATGACTAGTACCAATGAATAGGATGGAAGAATTCCATTCAATATATAAAAAAACCTCCATTGTGTATGAAATTTATGGTTTCTATTGGTGCAAATCCAATCACTTCAATTGGAGATGAAAAGCAATTCCCCATTGGTAGCAAATGGTTATCCATTAAGCGGGGGAAATAGTATTTAATAAGCAAAAGAATTTAACTTGGCTCCCACTTTTGCAAGAACGGACTAACAGGGTCAGCTACCTAGCCAACCTTTATAATAAAATACCGTTACTGTATGGGTAGATCTCATTGTGAAAAAGACCTATTACTGTATAATTAAAGGGTAGAGTCAAAAAATGTGAACTGTACAAGTTACTAATAACATTGATTAATGAGGGAAGGGGCTCCGGTGTATAGAGAGGACCTCACCGTTTAAGAAGCAACCATAGAAACGATGGAACCCACTATTTATTTATTCATTTACTTTTACTCTTTATTTTATTGATACTTTATACTCAACTTAATTTACAATTGACTATTTTGTTAATACCTAGTATCAATACAATTTATTATTTCGAGGTTAAATACCTGGAAAAAATCGTGGTTGGGAAGGTTATAGTAGCAAAAGCCATTGGAATTTTTTTTTATACATTGGAAGAATCCGTTTTGTTATTAATAGACGAGGAAAGGGGAAAAGAATGACTGAAAGAAAATAAATCGATTAGTTATTCATCAAAGTTTAATTTGATTCAATGACCAGAATTAGACGAGGGTATATAGCTCGGAGACGTAGAACAAAAATCCGTTTATTTGCATCAACCTTTCGAGGGACTCATTCAAGACTTACTCGAACTACTATTCAACAGAAAATGAGAGCCCTAGTTTCTGCTCATCGGGATAGGGGCAGGCAAAAGAGAAATTTTCGTCGTTTGTGGATCACTCGAATAAATGCAGCAATTCGAGAGAGTAGGGTATCCCATAGTTATAGTAGATCAATAAATGATCTGTACAAGAGGCAGTTGCTTCTTAATCGTAAAATACTTGCACAAATAGCCATATTAAATACGAATTGTCTTTACATGATTTCCAATACAATCATTAAATAAGGAGATTGGAAGGAATACACCGTAATGATTTAAACTAAACGAAACGGAGCCCCGGAGAATAAGCTCCGGGAAGGTAGAGTAGAAATTAATATGATAATAGGATAAAGTAAAAATGAATGAACACGAAAAAAAGAAGAAATCTTTTTTTTCTTACGATTTTTTTCTTACGACGTGACAATCCAATCTGGATTCTCCAATTTTTCGAACAAAAAATCAATCTGAGTTGGGGTTCGGATTGTAATTTTGATTCAATTACAATTGAGGAATGGGCCTATCTATTTATTTCTAGTTCGAGGACCTGTAGTTCTAGGAGTCGACTCAGTTCTCTCAAATTGTTTCTCATTATTAAGAAAAGGCAACAAAGATAAAATACGAGCTTGTTTTATAGCAATAGTAATTAATCGTTGTTGTTTCAAAGTCAATCTATTCACTCGCCTAGATAATATTTTTCCTTGTTCACTAATAAATCGACTAATTAAACTCATGTTTCTATAATCAATTCGATCCCCCGACCCAATTGGGGGCAAACGCCTACGAAAAGACCGGTTGGATTTAAGAAAAAGTCGCTTGGATTTATCCATGGTTTATTCCTTATCTTTTCTTTAAAATCCTATTTCTTAATTAAAATTTAATTTGGGATCCGATCGAAATAGGATTTGGTTGTTTTGTTTGTATCGTTTATTTATAATAATATATATATTATTATTATGTTATGTAATTTATTCCTGTTCCTTAGAAGGGTTACACGCGTGTTATATTTTCTCTATTTTTTTATCTCCCCATGAATCGTATGCTTGTAACAATGGGGACAAAATTTTCTCAATTCCAATCGACTAGGCGTATTGTGTCGATTCTTTTGGGTAATATATCTGGAAATGCCCCGTGATTTCTTATTAATATCGTTTCGGACACAACTGTTACATTCCAAAATAACTCTTACTCTGACATCTTTACCCTTGGCCATGAACCTCCTTTTTTTTTTTTTTATTCACTCAACTCTTCCATTTTCGATACGAAACGAAAAAAAAAAAGCAAATAAAGAAGTTGCTGACTCGAAATCCAATTCGGAAATAAAATGTGCAATCAATAGAGAAATAATAATAAGTAATACAATGATTTCTAACTATCCATAAGTTCTAATACCAGTATTTCATTTAAGTATCTTGTATGCTTTTATTGTCTCGACCCCCAATTTCCATTGCTTTTCTCCCTCTATTAATTCATCCTGATCCCGAGTTTATTTTTTCATTGCGGATGAATCCTCTTTGATTCTTTCGCTTTCCTTTTTTTTTTTTCTAAAAAACTTACATTACAGTACAGAAAGAACAAAACAAAAAAAAGGGGTTAATCACAGATAATTTATTGTATCTCTAATCTTCTTCATCCCTAACTAGACTAGAATCAAAAAAAAGGGAATGTCAACGCATCTGGGAATAAACGATTGATCTCTATCAATAGACCTGCTAAAGCCCCGAACCATAGAGTGCTTAACACGGGTGCCACGGATAGATATGTTTTTATATCTCGCATTGAAAATCCTCCTTTTTTTTTATTGTACTACATATATCATCAGATACATATGCCGCTAAGGATCACTTGGATTTGTATGGAGAATCCCTAACTACAATGGATATATATATAACGACCTGGTAGATGATCTTTTCCTTTCTTTACAACAGAAAAATAAGTCCACTTACTTTTTACTTTC